TATATTATGACATAGCTAGATGGCGCCTAACGGACCCATTTCCTTTTTAATAGTAGAAAACCCCTTATTTTCGGATTGATGCAAAAACTTTTTTTTGTTTGTTCAATCTAATTTATTCATAATTAGAAGCTACTAGATGGATCTATTTCATGTTTTACATAGAACATATTACTATTACTTGACTTCTATTTAATTAGAATTAATATTTTTTGAAATAAGAAATCAATATTAATTCTAATTAAAATTGTGTAGCGTTTATTTTTACGAAATGTAATGATCTTAGATTAGAATTAGAAGGGATATAATAAAATTCTTTGATTGGCCCTTCGCAGAAGAATGATCTATTTTATTCGTTATATTCTGTTTTTCTTTGCCTCTTTGACTGTATGGGGTCAAAGGGATCAAAAGCTTTCTTTTTTTTTTCGATTTTTATTCGAAACGCCTCGTGATCTTCAACCAATTCTGCGCTTCAATATAATTACCTGGAGTAAGCGCTATCGCTTGTTTCCAATATTCAGCGGCTTGATTGAACCAAGCTTCCGCAATTTCAGAATCTCCCTGCCGAATGGCCTGTTCTCCCCGGTCGAAATAGGTAAGTTAATTCCTTCCCTTAGAACCGTACTTGAGAGTTTCACCTCATACGGCTCGTCGGTCAATTGTCCCATTTTCATTTTTATCTACCATCTAGAACTATAAATAACTAAAATGAAATGTGATTTCTCAGAGATCGATCCCACTTTTTATTGGGTTAACCAAAAAATAATACGTTCCATAAGTTTCAAACTTTTCTTTTTATTTTGATCATAAGTTTTATCTTTTATCCCACCCTCAATAAAGTATAAAGTAGAGGCATCTCTCTTTAGAATTTTAAGAAAGGTACCTATCTCGGTTTCACATATAAATTTATATAGAATTATTGAAAAAGACTTTCCTTCAGAAAGACTTACTATCTTTCTTTGGGATCAGATCCTACGCCGCTGCTCAATACCCTTAGTGGATTGACTTTATTACATAAGTCGATTCCTAACCATTATCTCATAGCATGACATAAGTAAGCAGTTTTTCTTCTTAATAAATGAAATATATATAATTAATTTAATTTATAATTAGCTAAAAACTTACTAATTTATCTTTATGGCGCTTTGTCTATCAATTAGATCCTTTACCGCTATCCATAGAATAAAGTATATAGGCAGCATATCTATGTCTTCATAATTCAATTTCTATGAAATTTGTTTATTTGCTACAGCTGATAAAAATCGTTTTTTGGACGATACATATGTAGAAAGCCTATAATTTGTTTTGTTTCTAGTATTTACTATCTGATTTGCTTTTTACTTTTTTTCTATAGTGGAGATAGTCGCACGTAATGACAGATCACGGCCATATTATTAAAAGCTTGTGGTAAAAATGGGTTTCGTTCGAGTGCTCGAAAATTATATTCCAAAGCTTTTGTATGTTCCCCATTACTTGTGTGGATAAGGCCTGTATTATAGAGTATATAACTTCGATCATAGGGATCAATTTCGAGTCGCATAGCTTCATAATAATTTTGTAAAGCTTCCGCATAATTTCCTTCGGATTGCGCTGACATCCGTTACGGTCTTCATTATTCGATAAATATCCGTTCCAGAACCATACGTGAGATTTTTATCTCATACGGCTCCTCCTTTATGTGCATAATGAGAAATAATACAGGGAATAAAAAAAATGATTGAAATATTCTCTCTCATTATAAACCGAGCGGGGCTAATGTTTTTACAATAAATTTTTAGCCAACCTTCCTGCAGGGGACCCTTTCTTAACATTAAGCGTATTGAGAATTTATACTAGATCTAAATAAAAATGAAAGGGTAACCCCAACAATTTCTTTGTCCTCAACGCCTCCTACCAAATTTCGCGGAATTAGTCACTTCAACAGTCTTCGATGGTTATACAGGTACCAAAAGTACAAACGAGATGGATATTTGTTATCACAACCATTTTTGTTTTGTTAATCCGGATCCTGTTATTAAGGAAGGGAAAAGTTTCTAACAAAGTGTTCATGTTGTTGATTCCTAGGTGTAGTGCTTCTTCCCTTATGCCGCCTAGTGGTATGGAATAGGATTGACCTGTAATATATATAATATAGAACCTACCTAGTAGGTGGTGGTGTAACCTTTCGCTCAATACTAGAATCGACAATTGAAGCATCTGGGGCTGCATTAATCGGAGATACACGACAGTAAGGGGTTGTTCGATTTCGAAACTTAACCTTCAACAAGCGGAGATTTTTTTTTCAATACTATTTTTCTTTCCCGACGCGTGTGTCTTTCTCGTAAGGCTGAGAAAAAAAAAAGAATCAAATCGCACCATCTCTATAATAGGTAAATGCTTCCCTTTCTCTTGAAGTTGTCGGAATTATTCGTAATAAAATAGTTGCTACAATTGAAAAGGTCTTATCAATAAAATTTTCATTTATCCGCGATCTAGGCATAGTTATCAATCCACTCTGTAATTT